TCCAAGACCATACATTTTGATGAATGCAACTTAGAAAAATTTGTTGAATAGATAGATAGAGTGAAAAGATCATAACTATACTTAACAAAAAAATACTAAGAAAAGTCCACATACGGCGAAGGTTTTTTGTTGCTGTCGGAAAAAGTAGAAGTCCAACTCCTAGTAAAATAGGTACTGGAAGTGGAATGAAAGGGATCATCCATGAATATTGATATGTATGTTCCATAAAATAAAAAATCCTTTTTATTTTATTCTTAAATTTATTATTTCTTATTTACTGGTTTATATATATATATTTTTTCAAAGGGGACAATAAAAAAGCACGCGATTTCAAACCTAAATAGAATTTTTTTCGAATTAGTATAATCCTTCATAAATCTTTGAAAAGAAATATATATATTCAAATAAAAAAATTCGAAGTGATTAAATAATATTACTAAGTTACGGTAAAAAAAAATTATTTGTCTTTTTTTATTACTACTAAATAAAATTGTGATTTTATGCAGATACAGAAAAAGTGAATTATAATTCCGTATTACAATAATTTATATACATATATTAAGAATAGAACAAAGATTTACACGACAAAAAAATACTTAATATTAATTATATAATAAAAAAACTTTACCTAAAACAAAGTTATTTGAGTTTGATTATTTAGAATTATTAAGGAATGAATTTGAATTATGGAATTTAGTGATTGTTTTCCAGTACACTAAGTGAGCTTTTTTTATTTGCAAGAAAGATTCTTATAATCGATCTTTTTTTTGACATATCATGTGAAGAAATCTCATAATTTTTTTGATAATATAATCTATCAGTATAGATTAATTAAATGAGTACTCTCGTACGGATTTCAAACGTTAAATCAAAAAATTTGATAACCAAATTTTATAAAAAAAAAGTCAAAAACAGTTGGGTTTTAAATTTTTTAATGTCTTTTTTGTTTTGAAAATAATATATAATAAAATTTGAAAGAAAAAACTAACTCGATATGGAGTACGAAAGAATAGAATAATAAATGTCTTTGACATCCACTTATACCACTGAAATTTTTTTTTTCATTTTTGAATGGCAGTTCCAAAAAAACGTACTTCTATCTCGAAAAAGCGTATTCGTAAAAAAATTTGGAAAAGGAAGGGATATTGGACATCGTTGAAAGCTTTTTCGTTAGGGAAATCACTTTCTACAGGTAATTCAAAAAGTTTTTTTGTACAACAAAATAAATAAAAAACACTATAATAATTAGAATTAGCCTAACGTAAAAACCAATTTTTAAAAATACATATAAAACAAAATAGGAACCAAAAGAAGAAAAAAAGACAATATATAGATAAAAAAGAAAGGTTCACATTTTTTTAGTTCCAAAAAGGGAATTTTTTTTTCCCCATCAATACCTTGATGCAATAATAAATAAAGATCTTTTATTTCCTCTTAATGAGGAAATAAAAGATTTTTAAGCAAAATCAATAGGTTCTTCAAATTAATTAATTGAAGTGATCAAAAAATGTTATGCTTGTACTGTTTGTACAATATCAAAATAAAAAGATGTATAAAAAAAAATATTTTGATAATTATTTTTATTTATTTCTCTTGAGCAATTAGGAAAATCTGATTTTATTTCAAATTTCGAAGGGTTTTGAAAAAGTTTTCATTTTTAGAAAAAGCATTTTTTTTATTAATGGAACTGGAAAATTGAATTTATCCTTTTTTTTTATCATATAAATGAAAAAAACGGATAAAGAGCATTTAGAGTTTTGTCTTTAGGTTGAGGTTCCAACTCCTTGAATTTAGTTACATTTTTCATTGTATTCTAGAAAAAATATAAAGAACAAAAAGTGAATTGAAATAATTTTCAATAACATTGAAATAATTTTCAATAACTCAGATAAAAAAAAAAGATCTTAATTGAATTAAAACCCCAATACCTATTTTCAAAAGTTTTTATTCATTAAATCAATTGGCAATTTGAGTCAATTGGCTTCTTTATTTAAATTTTAATCTCGACGATTGACTAAAAACTTGTTAGTATTGTTTTGAACAAGTTGCCGCTATGGTGAAATTGGTAGACACGCTGCTCTTAGGAAGCAGTGCTAAAGCATCTCGGTTCGAGTCCGAGTAGCGGCATAAGATCTTATAAAAGAGATATTATAAGTTTTATAATCAAAATAATACCCGACTTTTTTTTCTAAAATCGGGTAAAACCTAGTATTAATTTATTAATTTTTAACAAATTTTTTATGATTTTTTCAATTTTAGAGCATATATTAACTCATATATCTTTTTCGGTCGTTTCAATTGTAGTGACAATTTATTTTTTAACTTTATTAGTTAATTTAGATGAAATCATAGGATTTTTTGATTCATCAGATAAAGGAATCATAATTACGTTTTTTGGTATAACAGGATTATTATTGACTCGTTGGATTTATTCAGAACATTTGCCATTAAGTAATTTATATGAATCATTAATTTTTCTTTCCTGGGCTTTTTCAATTATTCATATGGTTTCCTATTTTAATTTTAATAAAAAACAACAAAATCACTTAAACGCAATAACTGCGCCAAGTGCTATTTTTATTCAGGGTTTTGCTACTTCAGGTCTTTTAAACAAAATGCCTCAGTCTGCAATATTAGTACCAGCTCTACAGTCCCAGTGGTTAATGATGCACGTAAGTATGATGATATTAGGCTATGGCGCTCTGTTATGCGGATCATTATTATCAATAGCTCTCCTAGTGATTACATTTCGCAAAGTCGGACCTACTTTTTTGAAAAAGAATATAAAAAAAAAATTTTTATTAAATGAATTATTTTCTTTTGATGCACTTTACTACATAAATGAAAGAAATTCTATTTTACTACAACAAAACAGTAATTTTAGTTTTTCTAGAAATTATTATAGGTATCAATTGATTCAACAATTAGATTATTGGAGTTTTCGTATTATTAGTCTTGGATTTATCTTTTTAACCGTCGGCATTCTTTCAGGAGCTGTCTGGGCTAATGAGACATGGGGTTCATATTGGAACTGGGATCCAAAAGAAACTTGGGCATTTATTACTTGGACTATATTCGCAATTTATTTACATATTAAAACAAATAGGAATGTTAGGGGTATAAATTCTGCAATTGTGGCTTCGATAGGTTTTCTTTTAATTTGGATATGCTATTTTGGCGTCAACCTTTTAGGAATAGGTTTACATAGTTATGGTTCATTTACATCGAATTAAATAAAACAGTAACAAACAAAAAGGAATCTAAAAAAAAAAAAAATAGCATCTTATATCTAACTTCATATAAGTTAAGAAATCTCATTTAGTTTTAGTAGTAAATCATCAAGAACCTTTTGAATCAAGTAGTACAATGATTCAAAAGGTTCTCACAATACAAAGACCAAAGACTTCTGATTACAATTCACTTTAATGCTTTTTTTTATTTCCTGAAAACTATCCATAAAAATAATTAGATAAAATGGATTCGACCTTGTCACTTGCTAATGAGAGCACAAAATCAGGATAAATCCCAATACCAATTATGGGTAGAAGAATAGAGATTGAAAGAAATAACTCTCGGGGTCCAGAATCAAAAAAAGAAAAGTTTTTGACATTAATTAACTTGTATCCATAGAACATTTGGCGTGACATAGATAATAAATATATAGGAGTTAATATCATTCCAATTGCCATTACAAAAATAATTAAAATTTTGGAAATTAAGAAATATTTTTGGCTGGTAATTATTCCAAAAAAAACGATTAATTCTGCAACAAAACCACTCATGCCCGGCAATGCAAGGGAAGCCATGGATAAGATAGTGAACATTGTAAATATTTTTGGAATGGAGATAGCCATTCCACCCATTTCATCAAGATAAACAAGCCTAATTCTATCATAACTCGTTCCTGCCAAGAAAAAAAGTGCAGCGCCAATAAATCCATGAGAAATTATTTGTAAAATAGCTCCATTAAGTCCAGGATCCGTTATAGAACTAATACCTATAATTATAAAACCCATATGAGATACAGAAGAATAGGCTATTCTCTTTTTTAAATTACGTTGACCGGGAGATGTTGGAGCTGCATAAATTATTTGGATTGTACCGACTACCATCAACCAAGGAGAAAACATAGAATGAGCGTGGGGTAATAATTCCATATTGATTCGAACCAACCCATATGCTCCCATTTTTAATAAGATTCCAGCGAGAAGCATACAGGTACTGTAATGTGCCTCACCGTGGGTGTCAGGTAACCAAGTATGTAAAGGTATAATCGGTGATTTGACGGCAAAAGCAATAAGAAATCCAATATAAAATAGTATTTCGAGTGTGACAGGATAGGATTGATTAGCTAAGAGTTCTAAATTTAATGTTGGTTCGTTCGAACCATATAAACTTATACCTAAAACTCCTATTAATAAAAAAATGGAACTTCCTGCCGTGTATAAAATAAATTTTGTAGCTGAATACAGACGTTTCTTTCCACCCCACATGGATAAAAGTAGATAAACGGGAATTAATTCTAATTCCCACATGATGAAAAAAAGTAGAAGATCCCGAGAAGAAAATGATCCTATTTGACCGCTGTACATTGCTAACATCAGGAAATGGAATAATCGGGAATCCCGAGTAACTGGAAAAGCCGCTAAAGTGGCTAAAGTAGTAATAAATCCCGTCAGTAAAATCGTTCCTATAGAAAGTCCATCTATTCCCATTCTCCAGTAAAAATCAAAAAAATTGATCCATTTATAATCTTCGGACAGTTGAATTAATGGATCGTCCATTTTAAAATTATAACAAAAAGCGTAAGTCGTTAGAAGAAGTTCCAAGATACAAATACATATAGTATACCACTTATTGACTTTATTTCCCCTATGCGGGAGAAATAACATTAATGAACCAGCAGATATTGGAAAAACAACAATTATTGTTAACCAAGGAAAATCATTCGTGGTAAAGACAAGATACACCAGGTCCAAAGAACGCGTACTCAAAAAAAATAGATAAATAAAAAAATATAATTTCACTTTTTTGAGTACGAGTACTTGTCAATAAAAAAAAATAAAATGTATTCCAAATTTATTCAAATGAGGCTTTTGGTAACGTATCAATAAGCTAGACCCATACTTCGAGTTGTTTCATGCCATAAATAAACTCGAACGCTCAAAAAATCTGTTGGACAGGCGGATTCACATCTCTTACAACCAACACAGTCCTCGGTTCTTGGAGCGGAAGCTATTTGCTTAGCTTTACATCCATCCCAAGGTATCATTTCTAATACGTCTGTAGGGCATGCTCGGACACATTGAGTACATCCTATACAGGTATCATAAATTTTTACTGAATGTGACATAGGATCGATAGTTTTTTGAATGTCATAAATTTTCAATCTAGTAAACTTCTAACTGAATGATATATTAAAATACTAGATGAAGCAATGATTTCCTTTAATAGAATTTTTGTAATGAATTCTGTCTCAATTGATAAAAAATTGGGCTAAAATACTTTGATTTCTTAGAAATATAATCTAGTAGGTCATAACCTAGCATATATGCAAATTTCAATCTATAATTTTTTTCTTTATGCTACTTATTTAATAAGGTCGATTGGTTTATGCGAGTTGATTTTCTGTTACGATAAATTGACGAGACTATAGCTAATCCAATAGCTGCTTCAGCGGCTGCAATTGCTATAACAAAAATGCAGAAAATATCCCCTTTTAGTTGGGAATTATCAAAAAAATCAGAAAATGTTACGAAATTCATATTAACTGCATTGAGTATAAGTTCAAGACACATCAGAGCCCTAACCATATTTTGACTCGTGATCAATCCATAAAGACCAATCAAAAATAAATAGGCACTCAAAACAAGTACATGTTCGAGTATCATTCAGCAACTCCTTATCAATTTTGATTCATTTCAATATGAAAACTAATTCACTGGATTCCATCAACTAGAATATAACAAAAAAGTACGAATAAAAACTCTATTCTATTAGGTAAAAAAAATATCAAATATATATCAAATATAAAAATTGATATTTCAAATATGAAATAGTATTCAATCAAATTTAATTGAATGAACGGAAAAAAATTTAATTGAATGAACGGAAAAAAATCATAACATACACAAAGTTGTTTTTTGTCTTTACTAATTCGAACATTTTTTATTGACGAGCCACAGAAATTGCACCTATCAAAGCAACTAAAAGAATTATTGAAATGAGTTCAAATGGCAGAAAAAAATCTGTTGATAAATGAATTCCTATTTGTTGACTATTACTTATTAAATCTTGTTCTAGAATCTGGTTTAATCTTGTAGTCCAAATAACCCCGTACCATGACGTATCGAGAATAGTAGACATTAATAAAAAAAGAATAGTTGTACAAACCAACGAAGTAATGCCATTCCCAACGGTCCACAGATTGAAATCTGTGGAATATTCTGAATCATTCATGAACATCACAGCAAATATGATTAAAACATTTATGGCTCCCACGTAAATAAGGAGTTGTGCAGCAGCTACAAAATGGGAATTTGATAGAATATACAATAAAGATATACAAACAAGAACAAATCCTAAGGAAAAGGCTGAAAATATTGGGTTGGGAAGTAATACCACTCCCAGACCTCCTACTAGAAGACCGGATCCCAGAAAAACTAAAAGAAAATCATGTATTGGTCCAGGCAAATCCATTATATTATTAAAATAAGAAAAAAATCGAACTCCTTTTCATGACCTTATTAATTTAACCAGGAAATTTTTTTTTAATATGTTTCTAATAGAGTGAAATTAGAATCTAATGGATATGAATTGATGTAGATACAATTATTAGACAGTTTCTCTTTTTTTTATTCGAAAGTGTATTTTCAACCTATCTATTTCAAGAAAGTAATTACGAATATATTATATTAAAAGAATGCGCCTTAATACTTAATATTATTATATAAATACAATACAAGTTTTTAATTCAATTCTTTATATAATTCAACAATTTTGAATTCTTTTTTTAATCAAATTAATGGGTTTACCCCATTTTTTGTTTGAGGTGAATTCAAAATTGTTCGAATAGTGTAATCGTCAATTACTGACATTGGTAAACGACCCAAAGCTATTTGATTATAATTCAATTCGTGACGATCATAAGTTGAAAATTCATATTCTTCAGTCATTGACAAACAATTTGTTGGACAATACTCAACACAATTACCACAAAATATACAAATTCCAAAATCAATACTGTAATTAAGCAATCGTTTTTTTCGAATATTAGTTTCCAATTTCCAATCAACAACAGGAAGATCTATAGGACATACTCGAACACATACTTCACAAGCAATGCATTTATCAAATTCAAAATGGATTCGACCGCGGAAACGTTCCGATGTTATTAATTTTTCATAGGGATATTGAATAGTTACAGGTAGACGATTTGTGTGGGATAAGGTAATCATGAAACCTTGACCAATATATCTTGCAGCTCGTAGGGTTTGTTGACCATAATTCATGAATCCGGTTATCATAGGAAGCATATTGTAATTATCTCTGAATAATTTGATCTTTGTTTCTTTCTCTTGTTTAAAACAAATAATGAATATGTTGGATTCATTTTCAATTTAGAGTGAAAAGAGTTGGAAAGAAGTTGTTAATAATAGATTACCAAGGGAAATAGGTAAAAGAAATTTCCATCCAAGATTTAATAGTTGATCCATTCTTAGCCTAGGTAAAGTCCATCTTGTTGCGATAGAAATGAACAAGAACAAATAAGTTTTAGCTAATGTAATAAAGATACCAATTGTTGTTCCAAAAATTTGATCCCGTTGAAATAGCTCCAGAATAGATATATACGGAATAGAAATATTCCAACCGCCTAAGTATAGAACTGTTACAAATAATGAGGAAATTAATAGATTTAGATAAGAAGCAACGTAAAATAAACCAAATTTGATCCCTGAATATTCAGTTTGATAACCTGCTATTAATTCTTCTTCCGCTTCTGGTAAATCAAACGGTAACCTCTCGCATTCTGCTAGAGAAGAAATTAGAAAAATGATAAAACCTATAGGTTGACGCCACAAATTCCATCCCCAAAAACCATATTTTGATTGTGCTTCAACTATATCAACTGTACTTAAACTGTTAGATAATCCTAGTCGGTGATAATATTACTATTTTCACCGCTATTACAGAACCGTACATGAGGTCTTCGCCTCATACGGCTCCTCGGGGGCCATAAAGAAATCTAAGGACCAGATTAGTCTTATTTAGATGGATATGATGTGTTCTAAAATGGATTAAATATATCTGGGGTCCCGAATTATACCAATGGAATTCTGTCTGCTCAAATTCTAAGAATAAAAAAAAAAGCGCTTCGGAATTCATCTCATCCTTTACAAATTTTAATTTCTATTTGTTGAGTAATAACTTAATTCTTTAATAAAATACTCTTTGTAAAAATAAAAATAGGTATTTCAGCCCATCGTGGTTTGCGATTACGAAAAAGAAGGAGACATCCTATTAGTTTATTATTCATGACAGAAATTCGCTTTTATTTTCGAAATATCTGAAAAAAAATATCCTTGTTTCGTTCCTATTCTTCTTTCTTTTTTAGAATAAAAGTTGGTGGACTTATAAAAAATAAAGGATTATTTCGTTTCTGATAGTCATTACATTTGTCGGTGGATAGGAGCATACTCTGAATCGGAATCTTGGGGAGTACTGTCTGATCATTTCTACTAATTTCAAGCCCCAATTAACCTTCTTTTTTTTGTTATCTTATGTTATGCATAAATATCCTTTTCAATTTGGTTAATCTCTATTACAAATTCTTTGTGTATTTTGGTGTTTCTAACCATCCACTCACTTTTACCTAATTGCCGCTCACTTTGTAATACATGTATGTTAATCTATATAACTGATAGTGAAAACGTCATCCGGTTAATATATTTAACCCGCTTCAAGCCAGGATGACTAATCAACCAACCTTGGGGTAAAGTGATTCTTACGCTTATGTTTATTTCCGTTTAACCTTTGTACATAGGAAATGAGACTCAATTTTTCTTTTTACTGCTAATTTCTGAGCAGTTTTTTTTCACTCATATATAACTATCAAATTCCTTTTATTAAGATTAATCCGAAAGATAAATATATATTCCGTTTTTTAACTTATTCGTCTAGAAGAAACCGAATAGTCAAAATAAACATTTATGTTTCAACGAATCGCACGTAGAGATATTGATAAAACACATAGAGTTAATGGTATTTCATAACTAATCGATTGGGCAGCAGCTCGTAGACCACCTAAAAAAGAATATTTATTATTTGATCCATATCCTGACATAAGAAGTCCAATAGGAGCAATACTTGAGATGGCAATCCATAAAAAAATACCGATATTGAGATCCGCTAAAACAAGGTGATTGCTAAAGGGAATTACTGAATAACTTAGTAAAATTGAGATAACTGCTATAGATGGTCCAATACTAAATAAAGGAGTATTTCCTCTAGATGGACGAAGATTTTCTTTGAAAAGTAGTTTTGTCCCGTCGGCTAGAGCTTGAAGAATTCCCAACGGGCCGGCGTATTCAGGTCCAATACGTTGTTGTATCCCTGCAGATATTTCTCTTTCTAACCACACAATTACTAGTACACCTGTTATGATTCCCAATACAAGAGAAAATATAGGAACAAATATCCATATGAGTCCATAGACCTCTTTTAAAGATTCCAATCTAACAAAAGAATTTAGCGTTTGGACTGCTGTTGCATAAATTATCATTTTAACGATCAACTTCTCCCATAATTATATCTATGCTACCGAGTATCGTCATAATATCAGCCAATTTCATTCTTTTAACTAGTTCAGGAAGAATTTGCAAATTAATAAAACCCGGTGGTCGGATTTTCCATCTCCAAGGAAAACCGCTTTGATCTCCTATGAGAAAAATTCCCAACTCCCCTTTTGGAGCTTCAACTCTTACATAAAGTTCTTGTTTCGATAATTCAAAAGTAGGAGAAGGTTTTTTACTAATGAATCGATATTCAAAATCATTCCATTCTGGATTCCTTTTTCTATCAAAGCCCCTGCTTTCTAAATTCTCATAGGGACCCCCTGGAAGTCCTTCCAGAGCCTGTTGAATAATTTTTATGGATTCGGTCATTTCGCTAAGTCGTACTAAATAACGAGCTAATGAATCTCCTTGTTTTTGCCACTGAATTTCCCATTCAAATTCATCGTAAGACTCATAACGATCAACTTTACGAAGATCCCATGGTATTCCGGATGCGCGTAGCATTGGTCCGGATAAACCCCAATTTATTGCTTCTTCCCCACCAATAATCCCAACTCCTTCAACCCGTTCTAAAAAAATAGGATTTCGTGTAATGAGTTTTTGATATTCAACAACCTCTGTTAAAAAATAATCACAAAAATCCAAGCATTTATCTATCCAACCATAAGGTAAATCAGCCGCTATTCCTCCAATACGAAAAAAATTATGCATCATTCTCATACCGGTGGCAGCTTCGAATAGATCATATACAAATTCTCGTTCTCTGAAAATATAGAAAAAAGGAGTCTGTGCACCAATATCTGCCATAAAAGGGCCGAGCCATAACAGATGAGAAGCTATACGACTCAATTCCAGCATAATTACTCGGATATAGCTGGCCCTTTTAGGAACTTGAATATTTCCCAATTGTTCTGGTCCATTTACTGTTATTGCTTCTGTAAACATAGTAGCTAAATAATCCCATCGCGTTACATAAGGTAAATATTGTATAATTGCTCGGTTTTCCGCAATTTTTTCCATTCCTCTGTGTAAATAACCCAATATGGGTTCACAGTCAACAACATCCTCACCATCTAGAGTAACAATTAAGCGAAGAACACCATGCATGGATGGGTGGTGAGGTCCCATATTGACTACCATAAGATCTTTTCCTGTAACTGGTCTCTTCATAAGTTTTTCCTTGATTCGTTCTGGCATGAATTAGATTGCTGAAAAAGAAGTTTATCAAACAATTCAAGATCTAAAAAATTCACTAATTCATAATTTTGGAATTTTGAATTTAACGAGTTTTTAATTCCCGAATATTCAACTGATTAATTAATTCTTTATAACGTACTCTATTTTTTTTTGACAAATAAGCCAGCAGTCGTTGACGTTTTCCCAGAATTTTTCGTAGACCCCTCTGAGATAAATAATCTTTTCTGTGCAATTCCAAATGTGAAGTAAGTCTTCGTATCTTATTAGTGAAACTGAATACTTGAAATTCAACAGATCCCCTGCTTTCTTCTTTTTGTTCTTGAAATGAAATGAATGCATTTTTTATCATAAAAAGAAATCCTTCCCTTTTTAATGTGAATTGAAAGATATGAATTTTACTGATCAGTAATAATAATGAATGGTAGTTTTTTTGTACAAGGATCTTAATTTAATTATCAGCTTCTTAATTCTTCATTTTATAAAAAAAAATCTCAATTTAGATTTCAAAAAGGAGGATTCTGTTAATTTATTTATGGATCTGCTCTGATTGGTATCTATGTCATTGATTAAATTAATCTGATGTATAAAGATTGAATTTAAAACAATCCCTCATATTTGTACATATAGTTGTTTTCATATACCGTAACTTATATATTATATATAGTAAAAATATATAGTAAAAAGGATCCATCATTAATGAATTGGAAATCGCGGATGCATGTGTATTCTTATCATACTGAAATGATTTCCGTTAGTAGTATTAAACCAATAGCGATTCATACAAGCTAAATCTTCTAATCTAAAATTAGGCCAAAGAAAGGATTTGAAATTATTTAGGTTATTTTGATCCTTCTCAAGATCGTTCTTTTTATGCAAAACTGTGGTCAAGTTTTGAATATTCTTATCAAATCTTGAATTTCTATCCCTCGCAGTTTTTTTTTTTAAGTTGAAACAAATTAGAATTCGAAATTCTCTACGTCGTTTAGGGGATAGAATATTTTCAGGGACAAAGAAATCATAATTCTTTTTTTTTCTATTTACAGTTTTGTTTTGATATTTTGTAATGGATTTTTCAATTTTTTTTTTGTATCTTTTACTTATTTTGTGTTTATTTTTATGAACCAATGAAATACCTATGGTTCTATATATAATAAGTTGTCCATCGTTTTGTACAGACAAACGGACAGGTTCAATAATCAATATTCCTTTTTTCATTAATTTTGCAAAAGTGAAATTTTTCTCAATCATTAGAATGTCTAGGCTCATCTCTCCTCTTTCAATAGAAGATATCGCTATTTCGTTTGGATTTTTTAGTCTAACCAAGAGACAGTATACTTTTACATTATTGAGAATTTTTTGATTAAAAAAACAATTCCATCGCAATTGAAAACGCGAATATCGTGTGAGAAATAAATCAAGTTCCGCTTCTGTATTGCTTTTGTATTGTTTTTTATTTTTACGTTTTTTTATCGTTGATTCTGCATAATTTTCTTCCAGATTTTTTTCTTGGTTTGATAGAGCTGATTCGGGATTTCTTTTTTTTTCTTTATCTGATTCAAGCTCTACTTGACCGGCCGATTCTTTTTCTTCTTTATTCAGATTATAAAATCGCAGGGAGTTTTTTTCATTTGATGGTATAAAACCTTTTTTCTTTCGAGTGATCTTTTTATTAACATTTATGTGTTCATTAAAATTTAAAAGAAGTAATTTGATTGGGATGACCCACGGTTTCATTTTATATGTACTAGAAAATAAGAAAAATTCTGGAAAGAAAAAAAATTCCAAATAAGTTATACGATGATTTAGTATTTCTTCATTCATTCCCATCCAATCAAAAAAGTTTCTTTTTTGATTAGCAAGACCCGTCTTAGTTATTTTATCAATTCTTTGATAATTCTGAACTTTAGTATTAATATATTTTTTTTTACTCTTGGTATCAACCCAGGGCTCAATATTTCCTTTTTTTGTAAACCAAAAGTTAAGAATTCTCCAATCCAAATATTTTCTATGCCGAATTTCCCCTATACCCCGAATATTAGATTTTTCTAGAAAAGAAGAGACTAAACAATTCTCTAGAGCAATGTCTATAGACATGTCAAAATTTTTTTCTGTAGAATGAATAGATTTGTAGCAAAAAAGATTATATATAGAATCTTTTTTTAAATTATGTTTTGGATTTAATAACGAGTCGGCCTCAAAAAAATTTTGTTTTTTGTAATTATCAAATTTCTTTTTTTCATATGAATCCTCTTTGGTTAAACTTGGATTTAGAACTAGAGAATCTTGATTTATTTTCTTTTTCCATTTTTGGGTTACTAATCTAGCCCATGCAATCTGGGGTAAATTGTATTGATAATGACTTCGTAACCAGTTTTTCCATTGATTTACTTCGGAATTCAAAAAGGTTTGATTTTTCAATTCATAATGAAAGATTCCTTGTTCTTGAAAAAAAACCTTTATTTGATTCTTAACAAAAAAGGATGTTATGCATATGTTATATTCAAGAACAGCCTTTAATTTAGAAAAGTTACTAACTTGAATTTGTGATAATTTGTAAAATACATATGCTTGTGATAAAGAGCATAGGTCAGAACGCATTTTTTTTTTATTGGATATGAAATTTTTTATAGTCGAAATAAAATAAATGGTATTTTTTTTTTTTGTTATTTTTTCTCCAGTTTCTTCATTCTTGTAAATATATTTATCAAGAATTGTTTTTGTTGATTCAAAAAAAAGTTGGGTAGTAATTCTTGGAATATTAATGATACCTACAAAAATAGCTATAGACAGTTGTTCGATGCAAAATTTTAGAAAAAAAATGGATTTACGAATTAATCGAGTATTTTTTCTTTTGAATGTCTGCAAAATTTTTTTTGATGACTCAATTATTTTAGAATCATAACGCAGTTTGGTACAACTATTAGTTAGGTTTTGTTTTTCTTTTGAAATTTCTTCTATTTGATTTCTGATTGTCTTTATTCTATCAATCAAATTTTGGATTTTATTTTCGCTGAGTGAAGAATTTGTCCACTCCATGGATTTATTTTGAACAGATAGTTCATGAATCATCTGATTACTTATTATTGAATCTTTTTTAGTTTCATTTAATTCATATATTTCGCTCGGGCTAACTAATGGAATTAGATTTCGTTTTGAACGGTCTTTTATTTTTCCTTTTATAAAAAGAAAGTTTTTGAGAATCCAGTTGTTAATTTCTTTTGCGACTTTTCGGAAAATTGTTGCTCTTTCTTTGAAAATCCTTAAAACCACAAAAGACTTAGTTTTGAATTTTTTGATTCTTTTTTTGAATTCTTTAGAAAGAGGTTCAAAAAAAGAAGGCTTTTTTTGGGCAGAACCAAACGGTAGTTCAGTTTCCATTCCCCAAACTGTTAAGAAACAAAAATCATTTTTTTCTCCTTTGTCTTTTGTTTTTTTTCGTCGAGCCTTCTGAGATGCTTGAAATTTAGATTTATGCCAAGGTTTAAGATAAAAAGGAAATAGGATTTTTATCTGAATACCATCCGTTAACCAGTTTCTTGGAAATTCTGTTTCGGATAGTTGAACCCCGTTATAAGTGCATTTAACATGCATTTCACGTTTCCAATCCTTTAAATCCTCGGACCACTCGGGAAATTGAAATAATAACATACGGACGCTATTTTTAATTATTATCAATAAAGGTAATATAATATATTTTCTAAGAATAGATTGAGTTACTAATAGAGAACCTCTTATTATTTGAGCAAATAGGAAGCTATCCCAAGTTTCTGCAATTTCTATCCGTCTTTTTTCTTCTATTTTTGATTGTTCTTCCTCTTTTTTATTAATTTTTTTTTTTTTGTTTTTCCACATGAAATTTCTAAGAATTTTTTTTTTTAGCCCCCATATATCAAACGAAAAACAAAAAAGTTTATCTATTCGATCAACAAAAAGGGGGGAATGTACTTTTGCTTGAAAAAATTCCCAAATAACCGTTTTACGCCTTTGGGAACGCATAGATCCTTTAATT